AGGAGATTCAATTAAGCGAGATTCCGAAGCCACAATTTCGCCTCTCCCATCAATAGGTTTAGCGAGAGCATTTATAACACGACCCAAGTAAGCCTCGCTCACGGGTATCTGAGCAATTCTTCCTGTCGCTTTTACAAAACTTCCCTCTTGTATCATCAACCCATCGCCCATTAATACAATCCCAACATTTTTGGATTCTAAATTTAGAGCAATACCTCTAGTCCCTTCTGCAAATTCGACTAATTCACCTGACATTATTTCACCAAGACCTATAATACGAGCAATCCCATCCCCCACTTGAACTACGCGACCGATATTCTCAATTCCAACTTTCCTATTATATTGTTCAATACGTTCGCGGAGAATTTTATTAATTTCGTCGACTCGAAGGGTTGCCATTAGTGTTTCTTGAATCTTTTTTTTTTCGGAAGCAAGGGGAAAAATAATGCCTAAATTCTAAACTAAAGTAGAAGTTCAATGCCTACTAAATTTTAATTATCTCTTCCACTCTATGGCCCCTAGAATGCCAATATTAGCACGAATCGTACGGAAATGTAACTCGGTATTCAAACAACTATTTAGAGTTCCTAGAGCTCCTTGTACGGCTTGTTGGAAAACCCGTTGTCGGACCTGATTCATCGCTCTTTGTTTTTCAAAAAAAAGGGTTTCATTTTTAGACTTTTCTAATTGTTCCAAACTCATAGAAGTAGCATTAATCAAATTTGCTTTTTCTCGTTCTATCTCAGAGTATCCATTCATCCGATACTCATCTGCTTCTAGTTCGACTTTCTGTAATCGAAGCCGGGCTTTTTCGAGTTGTTCAAGGGTCCCTCTACGCAATTCTTCCGAATTTCGAATAGTACTTAAGATCCTCTGTTTTCGATTATCTAATAAATCTTTTAATGAAAGTAGATTATCTTGCTATTAAGTTTACAACTTTTATGATCTCTTCCCGAACCAAACATGAATCTTTCGATTCATTTGGCTCTCACGCTCCTTTATTTCTTTTTTGCTATGTATTATGGTTATTTCCATATCTTTTTTTTTTTTATGTAATGAGCCTATCCTCTATCCTCTTTTCTCTTTGTATTTCAATATACCGAAACGTATATAAAACTAGATAAATATTAAGAGGACTCTTCCGACTAGATAAAAATCTATCATGGTCAGCAAAGTTGTTTCTTTATTTGTGTTGTGTTTACTCTGTTAGTTAACAATTTCATTAAGAAAAACGAAGTAAATAAATGGAAAATGAAAATTGCTAGAATTATTTTTCTTTCCTTAAATCCAAAAAATTTCTATTTTTTTATACACAGGTCGTCAATTCGGCATTGGAAAAAGGGCAGGGTGCCCTTCTAGTAAATAGTTCAAACCATTTTATCGATATGAGTGTTCTATATCAGATAAATTCTACACTAGCTATTTCCCATTTAAAGCATTTCGATACTAATAAAGCATTTCGATACTAATAAAGCATTTCGATACTAATATAGTTGTAGAAAGAGTACCCCTTTTTGCCTGGACTTCAAGCAGTTTAGCTTTAACCGTGTTAATGGTCTCACATTATTGGTCTATAGAGAATCAAAGTAAATTTACCAATGAGTTGCGAAATGCTATGGTTCTTCCATATGATTTCTGAAGTTATTCAGAAGTAATTCGTGGAGATCGTGCACCTTTTCTTATTTATCCCAAAACAAAAATACTAAAAAATATTCTAAAGTGCAGCCGGATAGATCCAATCTATTCTTGAAATAGACAACTCGCACACACTCCCTTTCCAAAAAAAATCAATACGCCAACCACGACAGTTAGATTTATTAGATTTGTTGCTAAAATATCGGTATTAAGCCCGAAACTCCCAGCGAATGGCCAGTGAGCTAAAAAAACAAAAGAATGGGTTACATTTTTCATATGCTCTCCTCTTATAGATAGGACGAACAAAGAAGAAAGTTTTTCGATCACTTACTTCGCTCGCCCCTTTTTTTATCGGTTTTTTTAATGCAATTTTTTTAATGCAAATAGATTCAATCTACTAATTTATTTTAGATTAAGTCTTAGGTCTCGTTTGACCTGTGAAAGATCCCCTTTTGAAAGATCTCTTTTGTTAAAATTTAAATGTTCCCAAAATTCCTAAAATAAAAGGAAAAAGACTTTCCACTATCCTAAACTAAGGACGGGAAGGAAGAGGGCGAGCATATCTTCTACCTAAATTGATCATGCTCAAATCAACCCTTCCCGGGGTATTGTCTGCTCCGATAAATAAAAAATTCCTGGAATAATATAATAAATAAAAGTATTGATATACTTGGAATTACAGAAGCAAATACCAATTTACTAAAAAAAGAAAAAAGTATCTAATCTAAAGGACTTATTTTCTTTTTTAGGATTAAACAAAAGGGTTCGCAAATAAAAGCGCTAGTGCCACAACCAGTCCATAAATTGTTAAAGCTTCCATAAAAGCTAGACTAAGCAATAAAGTACCTCGTATTTTCCCTTCTGCTTCTGGCTGTCTCGCAATACCCTCTACAGCTTGTCCTGCAGCAGTACCTTGACCAACTCCAGGCCCAATAGAAGCAAGCCCTACAGCCAATCCAGCAGCAATAACGGAAGCAGCAGCAATTAGTGGATTCATGGTGAGTTCCTCGTGTCAAAAAAAAAAAAAAGAAATGGTTAAGGATACAATCAACCAAGAAATTTGTACTTTTACCTTCTAGGTTCTATTAGGTAAAAGTAACTAAAAAGTACAAATTGAAATGATAATCTAAATCGTCCGAACTACTTCGAGATCTCGTTTTTAGTTTCTAATCATTATTTCATTATTCTATTTCTCTTTCTTTCCAACCAACCGCCCTTTCATTCCATCTTTTTTTACTCTTCGATATCCTTGAGTTCCCTTTTTTTCCCTTCATCTAATCCATAATAAAAGACGAAATACAGGAAGAACCCCTATTGAAATCGAACTAATCCAAATCCAATAGGAATCAAATCAAGATATACAATTGATAACAATATGCTGCATAGAACTGTATATGGAATCCAATTCTGGAATTCTATATATCGGATTAGATAATGAATCTAATCTAACTTAGAAATAAATAAAATCCTATATACATTTGTTTCTTCTATTTTGTTTGCATATTTTCTTATTTTCTATGGAATCCAATTCCAAAATCATTCCTTAGAAAGCCGCACAAAAAATGACTGTCTTATAGACATAAAGAATATAGATCTAACCAGATTTCGCCCCCCCCCCTGAATGCATATAGAATTTAACAATTCCGTAATATAGTCTATTCTCTCTCCTACAACTCTAGGTTATATATTCATACGCATTTTTTTTGAACTAGTTAGTTTTCTAACCAGGAGAATTATCTGCAACCATGCATGAATTGGGCTAAGCTAAAAAAAAAAGACTATTTCATTTCGAAAATTAGTCAATTCAATGATGACCCTCCATGGATTCGCCTATATAGGCTGCGGCTAACGTTGCAAAAATAAGAGCTTGAATACCGCTTGTAAATAATCCAAGAAACATGACCGGTATAGGGACTACTAAGGGGACTAAAGAAACAAGAACAACAACGACTAATTCATCCGCCAATATATTTCCGAAAAGTCGAAAACTAAGCGATAAAGGTTTTGTGAAATCTTCTAGGATATTAATTGGTAAAAGGATTGGGGTTGGTTTAATATATTTCTCGAAATAACTCAATCCTTTTTTGCTAAGACCCGCATAAAAATATGCCGCTGATGTGAGTAAAGCTAAAGCAACAGTAGTATTTATATCATTCGTGGGCGCTGCTAATTCCCCATGGGGTAACTCTATAATTTTCCAAGGTAAAAGAGCACCCGACCAATTCGAAACAAAAATAAAAAGGAACATAGTTCCAATAAAGGGAACCCAGGGACCATATTCTTCTCCAATCTGAGTTTTGCTCAAATCTCGAATAAACTCAAGGACATATTCGAAGAAATTCTGACCGTCGGTTGGGATGGTTTGTGGATTCCGAATAGCTATGATAACGGAACCCAGCAAGATAGTAATTACGACCCAAGAAGTGATGAGTACTTGGGCATGAATTTGGAAACCTCCTATTTGCCAATAGAGGTGTTGGCCTACTTCTACGCCTGATATATCATACAACCCTTTGAGTGTTTTAATGGAACATGGTGTAATATTCATATTGTCCTCTGATAAAAATTGAACTTCAAAAAAGGAATTATTTTGATTCAACCATCTCTTTCTCAACTCAGCAACTTGAAGTATTAATCTTATATTTAGGATACCAAGAAATCACATCAAATGATAATATATATCAATACCCTCTAATATATATCAATATTCCCCTTCTTTTATCTATGCAAAACAAAAAAAAAGTAACTGATCCCATAAATCGACGTAGTTGCTTAAGAATTCACTATTCTTCTTAATCTTAATCAATGATTTCTTATATAGAGAGAACGGCCCTCACAAATTGCAAATACTAATTTGTTAAGAATCAATCGAATTGAAGTCATAGTGTCATCGTTGGCAGGAATCGATATATTCGCGAGATCCGGGTCACAATTTGTATCGACTAAAGAAATAGTAGGAATCCCCAAAATGGCGCATTCCCGAAGAGCTATATACTCTTTTTGCTGATCAAGGACGATCACAATGTCAGGCAACCTCGTCATATATTTAATCCCGCCGAGATATCTTTGCAAGGTAGATAATTTTCTCTTTAAGATTGCCACATCTCTTTTTGGGAGATGGTGGAATTTTCCCATCTTTTCTTCCGCTCTTAAGTCTCTAAATTGAGAAAGTCTAGTTTTAGTAATCGACCAATTCGTTAACATACCACTGAACCACTTTTTATTAACATAATGACAACGAGACCTTATTGCAGCTGATGCTACTAAATCCGCTGTTCTTTTTTTGGTACCAACAATTAAGAAGCTTTTTCCCTGACTTGCTGCATCAAAAACTAAATCACAAGCTTCTGATAAAAAACGAGCCGTTCTAGCGAGATTTGTAATATGAGTACCTTTACGCTTTGCCGATATGTAAGGGGCCATTTTAGGATTCCATTTCTTAATACCATGACCAAAATGAACTCCCGCTTCTATCATCTCTTTCAAATGGATGTTCCAATATCTTCTTGTCATTTTTTCCACACTTCCTTTTTTTCTTTTTTTCGTCTTACCATTACAGAATTGATTTTTTTTTGAAGATTAAGAAAGAGCCAAAATATCTTGAAATAAATAATAATTGTTCCGATGGAACCTTCTACTCAGAATTGACCATTGATACATGATATAAACACAGCCTTAATAAATTAACTGACTTCTTTTCTTTTATTTAGTAAAATATTAAAATACAAAATCTAAAATCAGACCTGTTAGCATTCTAAGGTCAAAAGTCTAGTTTCAATTAAAGTAAAAAAATTTGCTTTATATGCTTTATATATCCTTAAATCGTATAAATGGGAGTAAATGGGGGTTCTGATGTCTCATAGAAATTGTTTATTACGTCAGAATCAGAAGAAACTAATTCTGTATGGAGAAACAAAATATCTCTCATTTCCGACGTGAATAGATTTTTTTTTTGAATTTCGAAATAAAGATTCTTGTCTTGTGGGAAACGATGCACAAATTTTTGGAATCCGGTACCAACAGGTATAATTCCCCCCATAACTACGTTTTCTTTCAGGCCTTTCAACCAATCAATACGACCTCGCAGGGCAGCTTTTGCTAAAACTCGAGCAGTTTCTTGAAAACTTGCTTCAGATATGAAACTTTGGGTATTCAGGGAAGCCCTTGTTATTCCCAATAAGATGGCCCGATAATAGATCGATTCATCCAAAGCTCGCGCTGCTCGTTCCGCTCGCAATAGTCCTATTAATTCCCCAGGTAAAAAAACATTAGACATTCCATCTTCGGAAACCCTTACTTTTGATGTTACTTGGCGTATAATAATCTCTATATGTCTATTATGGATCTGTACCCCTTGGGATCGATAAACCTTTTGGATCTTATTAACCAAAGAGATACGACTTTGGGCGATGGTTAGCTCAGCTCCAATCAAGAATCCCCAGGGAACCCCAAGAATTCTTGGTATACGCTCATTCCAATCCTCAATTCTCCTTTCGAGATTCGGCGATAGTGAATCAATTGAACGTGCTTCGAATATTTGTTCTACTTTTGGAAGACCTTGCGTTATATCACTAGATCTCGATTTTTCATATATAAAGGTAACTAATCTATCTCCTTTGTAAAGGATTTTTCCATAATGACCATGAACAGTTGCTCCTATAGTGGCCAAATAAGGCTTGGCTGCTCTTATAACAAAGGAGTCCATATTAACAATGAAAATTTGACCAGATTTTTTTATGTGCGATTTAAATAGACATACATTTTCGCAAATAAATTGTCCAAGGTGAATTATTGCCAATGTCTCCTCCCACGAGTCATGATGGAGAAAGTGCCAATTCAAATGGAATGGATCCAACATGGTGTTACTGTTGAAATTCGACATCCTTTTATTTTCATCTATTAAAGAGTATTTAAGCCCTTGAAGTACTTGGAAGGTTTGTTTCAAATTGGAAAGGAACACGTATTTTTCTAACAAGATCTGATTATGTGTTAATAAATAGTAAGATGAAAAAAAATTCGATATACTAGGTACAATAGCGCCTAAGAGCCCAAAAATATCTCGAATAAGAATTCTAGGATTTGATTCTTTTACCGCATTGGGATATTTCGAATTCTTGAATAAACCAATTCGAGAACAGTTGGATGCCGACAAAATCATCAAAGATGGGTATTCTTTATTTCGATTCAACAAGGTGCCAATAGCTTCTTGATGTTGGCTAAGTGATTGAATTTTCGCCTTGGAATAAAAGGAATTGGTATTGTTGTGATCTAACCTATTATTGGGAATTGGTCCTGCACTTGTCCTATCATACCTTCTTCTTGTATATGAAATAGTGGACTTGACTAATTCAATTCTTAGGAAATCGCGAATCAGATCATTTGTTCTTAACTCAACAAGGGAAGCACGAGCCCCCTCTTTTTCTTCTTGTTCCCAATTCACTACCAAGCAAGTTCGAACGAATTGACTATTCGTGTGATAAATTCTTTGAGTTAACTTGCTATTTTCATGAGAAATAAAATTGACAAGTCGAAGTTGGAAATTATCCTTTTCTTGCAGGAGATCTTGCGGGAAAAGTCTTGCTAGATTTGTCCCTTCGTCCATTTCATATGCGACTGCAGGTCGAACTGAAACAAAATACTTTTCCTTGCTTTTGAGAATTTTTTTCCGTTGAACATAAACCCAATTTTTTCTTTTTTTTGAGTCCTTATAATTTTTTTTTTCTCTTTCTGGTGGTATCAAACTGGCGCCTAATATCTTATCTGCCTCTTCAGGAAAATAAATATCTCCGGAAAAGATTTTGAGTTCCGTATGGCTTTTTTTTCTCTTAACTCGGACCAATCCACCTAGTTTACTTCTTGTATTTTTTGTGAGTTGTGTATCCACTCCAATAATACTATTGTCAAGTACCTTTAGGGATGAGGATCTCGGCAAGATATGCAGTTCTTGAAGAATGAAAAAAAACTGATCTATTTCTTTTTGGTATTTTAGACTAAATTCTTTTGTTCCTCGATGTTCAATAAAACCCTCTTTTTTTAAGATAGAATCTTCCTCGGGACTCCCATATTCGTCCTCTGAGTCTTCCTCTGAGTCTTCTTCTAAAGCCCTATATTCGTTCTCTGAGCCATATTCACGACTCTCATATTCTTCTTCCTCTAGAGTTCCAGATTCGGCCTCTCGAGTTTTATATTCGTTCTCCGGGTTCCCGTATTCTTCTTCTGAGTCTTTCTCTAGAGGCCTATATTCGGCCTCTAGGATCCCGTATTCATCTTCTAGGGTTTCATATTCGTCTTCTAGAGGCCTATATTCGTCTTCTAAGGTTTCATATTTGTCTTCTAGAGGCCTATATTCGTTCTCTGGGCTCTCATATTCTTCCTCTGAGTCTTCCTCTAGAGTCCTATACTCTTCCTCGCGGGTCCGATATTCTTCCTCTAGGGTCCTATATCGAAATTTAACAATTCCTGAACCCCTTTTATTTTTTCTGTATCCTGGATCGTCAAAATAAGCAAAAATACTATTTCTACGTAAAATACCCATAAAGGGTATTTCAATCGAAATCCCCAAACAGGATATTAGCTCTTTTTCTTGTTCGTGATGATATTGTAATGGAATGAAGAACCTATTTCTTCGCTTTTTCGCCAACAAATCCGAATTAGCTTGAAGAATAGAAGGATAGACAAAACTCCAATGATTGTTGGACATGATTCGATCTGGCGTTAAATAGTCAAGAATTTCCTTATCTTTTTTACCAAAAGTATCCAACAGTCTATGGCTTACTTGATCATTAGCCATTGAGAGGTCAAAGATATATCTTCCGTCAAGAGAATAAGTATTCATTTGATCTTGATCCTTGTGCAGCGAAAAGGATGCTATACTGGATCTGCACATACTTACTGACAATATCCATAAATGGCTTGTTTTTGGTAATCGACGAAGATTACCATATTGATATTCGGGCGCATGGTAAACATCAGTACTCCAGTGCATTTCCCCGTCTGATTCGGAATAAATATGCTTTTGTACCTTTTCTTTAAAATGCAAAGTGGATGTTCCGGCACGAATCTCCGCAATTACTTGTTCAGATTCTACATATTGATCATTTTGCACTAGAATCAGGCTTTTTAACGGAATATTCACACTATGTAGAATATCCTGACTCTGAATAGTTACACGCAAGTCTATATAGCATAGAAAAGCAGGCTGCCCATGACGGGTACGTGTGGGGTGAACCAAATCCTCATTGAATTGGATTTTTCCATTCGAGGGGGATCGTACAAGGTCGGCAGTACCCCCTGTGAATACTCCACCAGTATGAAAAGTTCTTAATGTTAGTTGAGTCCCAGGCTCCCCAATTGATTGACCCGCAATAATACCTACAGCTTCTCCCAATTCGACCAGATCGCCATGAGTGGGACTCCGCCCATAACATAATTGACAGATCCAAGATGTGCTTCGGCAAGTAAAAGGGGTTCTAATATATATTGGTTGTGCCCGAAACGGTTGTGCTCGAAAGGCAGTTATGAATCGATTGACTAATCCAATTCCAATATCTTGATTTCGAGCAGCAATGCATCGTGAACCGATATACATATCGTCTGCTAATACACGACCAATTAGTGTTTGGACAAAAAGTTTTTCTGTCATCCCATTTTGAGGACTCACAGAAATACCTCGGATAGTACCACAATCTCTTCTACGCACAATAATATGTTGAACTACTTCAACAAGTCTGCGTGTAAGATATCCAGCATCCGCTGTTCGTACAGCAGTATCTACAACCCCTTTGCGGGCTCCGTAGCAGGAAATTATATATTCTGTCAAAGAAAGTCCCTCACGTAAATTGCTTTGAATAGGTAAATCAATCATTTGTCCTTGAGGATCCGCCATTAACCCTCTCATCCCTACTAATTGGTGTACCTGAGATGCATTTCCTCTGGCTCCTGAAAAAGACATTAGATAGACTGGATTAGAAGGATCCGTTATCCGAAAATTCGAATTCATTTCTTGTTTCAAATACTCACTTGTAGCATACCATATTTCAACGGATTGGCGTAATTTTTCTACTGCGTGTACAGCCCCATAATAATAGTGTTTCTCCAAAAGAAAACTCTGTTGTTCCGCATCTTGGACTAACCATCCTTTAGAAGGTATTGTTAAAAGATCCTCGATTCCTAAAGAAATCGATGTAGTAGTAGCTTGATGGAAGCCCAGAGCCTTTATTTGATCCAGTATATGGGATGTATATCCCATTCCAAAATGATCTATTAATCTGCTAATAAGTCGTTTCATAGCAGTTCCGTCTATCTCTTTATTATGAAAGACCAGGTTGGCCCGTTCCGCCATACATAAGTACCCCCTTTTTTGACTGAGTAGGATTCGACAATAGGTCTGAGTCAGTGATTCGAAAACTTAATTTACCCCCTTTCCTCAATCTCAATCTGAATTTGCGTAGCAAAAAAGATGGTACTAGCGAAATCGGAATGCCCCCCGAAAGGGGCATCGCCGAATCTAACTTCCTTGTTTAGATTTAGCTAACTTCCTTGTTTAGATTTAGATAGTGTATGAATAGGCCCGACTAAATCCTTGTATGGCTTCCTCTATTTCTCTATAAAAATAAATATGACCAAGAGTGGTTCGAATGTATATAGAACGGGTTTCTTTTTTTCTATTTCCGACTATTAGATAGTGGGCATAAATCTCATGATAAGTCCCAAAAGATTCATATTGAACTTCAATCGGAACTTCTCTTGATCCAATGACGCGTTGATCTAGTTTCCATCGGAGCCACAAGGGACTGTTTAAACCGATTCGTTTCTGTCTATAAGCTCCCAGTGCATCATAGGAACTAGAAAAAAGGGGTTCTTTATCTTTCGTATAATTATTATTATTGTAGTTTACTTTTTTATTTGAATAGTTTCCGCAACTATTATATCTATTATATCTATTTGCACAAATACCTCGACGATTTCCAATCGTTAATACATAAAGTCCGATAAGCATGTCTTGGGTTGGCACGCAAATAGGATCTCCAATAGCGGGAGACAGGAGATTCATATGAGAAAACATAAGTAAACGGGCTTCTGCTTGAGCTTCCAAGGATAAAGGTAGATGAACAGCCATTTGATCCCCATCAAAGTCCGCATTGAAACCCTTACATACTAATGGATGTAAACAAATAGTACGCCCCTCTACTAAAGTGGGTTGGAACGCCTGTATGCCTAATCTATGCAGGGTAGGTGCTCTGTTCAACAGTACAGGATGCCCCCGCATAACTTCTTGAAGTATTTCCCATACAATGGGTTCCTTTTCCCAAATTTTCCTTTTAGCAATCCTGACATTAGAAGTAGCACGTTTCGTGATTAAATCGCGAATTACAAATAGCTGAAAAAGCTTTATTGCTATCTCTAGAGGTAATCCACATTGATGTAATGAAAGCGAAGGACCCACAACAATGACAGAACGCCCCGAGTAATCGACCCGTTTCCCAAGCAGAGTCTCGCGAAACCTCCCCTCTTTACCCTCAATTACATCTGAAAGTGACTTGTATACTTTATTGTGACCATCCCTCGTTGGTTGCCCGCGAGACCCACTATCAAGAAGTGTATCCACGGCTTCTTGTACCAATTTTTCCTGGCACATTACTAAATCTGCTGGCGCTAATTCACTTCTTTTTAATAGATAGGCAAGGTTGTTGTTCCGACGGATAACTCTCTTATAAAGTTCATTAATATCCGAAGTCACTACTTTATCCCCAGACCTATAAACAATGGGTCTCAATTCGGGAGGAAGAACCGGTAATAAGCACAAAACCATCCATTCGGGTTCTACATTTGTTTGAATAAAATGTTTCGCCAATTGCATTCGTCTAATTAAAAAAACTTTTCTTATTCGTCTTTTTCTATCTTCCCATTCATCTCCACTATACCCCTCGTCTTCTAATTCCTTCCATTCAACCAAGGAATTCTCTATAATAATTCGCAAATCCAAATCTGCTAATTGTTCTCTAATAGCACCTGCTCCTGTCGCAATTTCCCGATTTCGAAATGTTGCAAAGCCTGGGGTAGAAAAAAAGGGAGAAATGCTGTGGTTACAGGATGCAATTTCATCTTCGAATAAACCTCGTAATCGTAAGAAAGTAGGTTTTTTAGCGCTGGGCCTAGCAAAAGAGAAATCCCCGTATACTAGGCCTTCCAATTTCTTAAGAGGTTTATCTAAAAGATTCGCGATATAACTAGGAAGACCTTTCAAATACCACACATGAGTCACTGGACATGCCAGTTTGATGTATCCCATTTGATATCTTCGTATGCGAGAATCAACAAATTCTACCCCGCATTTTTGACAAAATCTTTCGTCTTCGTTTTCAGCTACGCTCGCTCGAGAATTTCCACAAGCACAAATTCCGCTTTTTATGGGTCCAAAGATTCTTTCGCAAAACAATCCATCTTTTTCTGGTTTATCAGTTTTATAATGAAAAGTGGAGGGTCTTGTGACTTCGCCAACGACTTCCCCATTAGGTAGGATTTTGTTAGCCCAAGCCTTTATTTGTTGAGGGGAAACGAGTCCAATTTGAAGTTGTTTATGTTTATATTGGTCAATCATAAAATAGAAATAAGAAAAGAATTTATATTTATTCTGATCAAACATCCTCCTTATTAACCTGAAAGTTCTTCTCAGATACAAGGAAATGGTTCAGTTCTAGAGCCAAAGATCGTAGTTCTCGAACGAGCACTCGAAAAGATTCTGGAGGATCCTCGTGATTAGGCACTCTTTTTCCCCAGATCGTAGCATTAAGTATTTCTTGGCGAGCTATAAGATGATCAGATTTATAAGTAAGTATCTCTTGTAAAATATGAGCAACACCAAATCCTTCTAAAGCCCAAACTTCCATTTCTCCTACTCGTTGTCCCCCTTGTTTGGCTCTTCCTCTAACGGGTTGTTGGGTAACAAGTGAGTAGGGCCCAGTAGAACGTCCATGAATTTTCTCATCAACTTGATGAATTAATTTTAAAATATAGGACTTCCCTATTAGAACAGGTTGTTCGAAGGGATCTCCTGTTCTTCCATCAAATATTCTGCTTTTTCCCGGGTACTCGGGTTCAAATACCCATGGATTTTTTGTTTGTTTACTGGCTTCATATAATTCTGAAAACACAAGTTTTCTTGAAGCCTCTTGCTCATATCTCTCATCAAAGGGTGCTATTCTATAATGTTTCTTTAGCAGATCCCCTGCTAATCCGAGTGAGCTTTCAAATATTTGTCCCACATTCATTCGTGAGGGTACTCCTAGGGGATTGAAGACCATATCAACAGGTGTTCCATCTTGCAAATAGGGCATATCTTGCCTAGGCAAAATTTTGGAAATGATCCCCTTATTCCCGTGTCTTCCTGCTACTTTATCCCCAACTTTGATTTCACGTTTCTGTAAAATATATACACGAACCATTATGTCGAGGGGGTCCCTCTGGATCCATTTCACATCGATAACGCGCCCTCTTCCACCTATAGGTAGTTTGAGAGAAGTTTCTTTTGAAGTGGATACCTCAAGACCAAAAATGGCCCGTAATAATCCAGCTTCCGCGATATATGAGGATTCGCTCGCTATCTGAGGCGTTAATTTACCTACTAAAATATCACCTGTTTCGACCCAGGATCCCAACCTCACAACTCCATTTCTGTCCAAATTGCGGAGTAAATGTTCTTCTAGATGTGGTATTTCTTTAGTGATTTTTTCAGCGTAGCCTTGGCTTGTCGTATCCGTCTGAATTTCATATTTTCGGATGTGAAAAGAAGTATAAATATCCTCATATACTAAACGTTCGCTAATTAGTACCGCGTCTTCAAAATTGTAACCCTCCCACGGCATATAAGCTACTAAAACGTTTTTTCCTAAAGCGAGTTCTCCACCAACTGTAGCTGCTCCCTCCGCTAAAATTTGCCCTTTTTTAATGGATTTACCCCGCGGAACCCGAGGTTTTTGGTGCATACAAGTATTTTTGTTAGAGCGCCGATGGGCAACTAAAGGAATACTTATAGTCTTCCCACAACTTGATAAAAGGATCTTGTGACTATCACTAGAAATGATCTTTCCCTCGCATTCGGCTATAATGGAAACCCTCGAATCTAGAGCTGTTTGGCGTTCCAATCCAGTTCCAACAATGCACTTCTCGGACCGAGAAAGTGGAACTGCTTGGCGCTGCATATTCGAACTCATTAAAGCCCGATTCGCATCATTATGCTCAATAAAAGGAATGAGAGAACCTCCAATAGAAAAATATTGGAAAGGAAAAATACTTCTAACATGAATCTGTTCCCATGCAATAGTCAGAAATTCTTGACGGTATCTAGCTGGAACAACTTGTTCTTCCTGAATACCCTGATTCAAGGACAAAGAATTTCCTGCTGCTATCATATAATATTCATCTCTATTTGGTGATAAATAAACCACCTGTCTCTCTTTTTTTTCTTTTGCTTTCTCAGATATTTCATAAAAAGGACTCTCTATAGATCCCCACCAGTGATCAATTCTCGCATGAATAGCTAAGGACCCAGTAAGTCCAACATTGATGCCTTCGGATGTGTCAATTGGACAAATACGCCCATAGTGACTCGGATGAATATCTCGACTCCGAAAACTTGCAGTTCTCCCCGTCAATCCTCCAGGACCCAAACAACTCACTTTTCGCCCATGAACCGTTTGTGTCAATGGATTGGTTTGGTCAAAAACTTGAGATAAGGGGTATGTGCCAAAAAAGGTCTCATAAGTAGTTATTAATAAAATCGAAGTTGAAGTTGGAGTTACCAAAGTTTGTGGAGTCGGTTTCGATTGACGTATGAATACTCTACGGATAGTTTTTTGAACTGCATGTTGTAAACGGCCAAGAGCCAATCCGAATTGATCTTGTAACAGATCCGCAACCGACCGAATACGTTTATTTTTCAAGTGATTCATATCGTCATCGTCAAGTATACCCGTTCCAAATTTCATTCCAATCAAATGATCCGTAGCGGCCAATACATCTCGTGGTAACAAGAATGTATTGTTCTGAGGTATATTAAGATTCAGTCTCCGATTCATATTTCGTCGACCAACTCTTCCTAATTCACATTTTTGTTGAAAAAATTTCTTTTGTAATTCCTCACATAAGGACTCCGAAAATACCAGGTCCCCGCCTACACAAGCAAATTGTTGATAAAACTCCAAAATAGCTTTTTCTTTTGACTCAATCCTCTTTTTCTCCTTAGCATTCGGGAAAGACAAGAAAATTTCGGGGTAGGAAACATTATCTAAAATTTCTCTTAGATTCGAACCCATAGCTGATGATAGAACTAAAATAGATATCTTTTGTTTTCTACTCACGCGAGCCCATACCCTTTCTTTTTTATCAATTGCTAATTCCGATCTTCCTCCCCAATCTGATATTATAGTCCCGGTGTATATAGAAATTCCCTTATGGTCTAATTCGGATCGGTAGTAAATACCAGGACTTAGCAATATTTGATTGATCACAATTCGGTATATTCCATTTATTATAAAGGTTCCTAAGGAATTCATTATAGGAATGTTTCCAATAGAAATGGTTTGCTTTTGCACATCGAAACCAAAAATTAATCTCGCGGATACATATAATTCAGAAGAATAAGTGAGTGATTCATACACAGCATCCCTTTCTTTTATCGAGGGTTCTAGCAATTGATATCCTTTCCCAAATAATTGAAATGCAATTTCGTGATCTGGATCTTTAATTGTTGGAAACTTCTCAAGTTCTTCTGCCAAGCCTTGATTAATGAATCTACAAAATCCCTCGAATTGGATCTGACTAAATCCGGGTATTGTGGACATTCCCTCATTCCCATTCCGGAGCATCTTAATCTTAAGTTTCCTATTTATCGAAGAAAAATTCCATTATCAGCTCGCTCTTTATCAATCCCTACGGATCAATCTAGCAATCATGGAATCTATATTCTGTTTACTGAATCGCATGAAATTCTAGGGAACTCCACATACGTATTTCATATATGTATTTCATACATATGAATAAATATAATTTTGATGAAAGTTCGACTTTCGCAGGGGTAGAAATTGAATTAAAATGAATTGATAAAAAAGTCAAAGTCCTAGAAAAAATTCTGCCACTTATATGATATTCTAATCAGATTGGATAGCAAAGATTTATCGTTTTATCTCCTTTCTATGAAAGAAATAAAGCCATAATAATTTATAAGCCCTAGTAGCAAGTTTGACTTTAGTTCGATTTAGAATTTAGAATAGTACGTTTAGTTTTATTTTCAAAAATAATTTGAAGGTTATTTTTTGTTTCGTAGTAATAGAATTGCTGAAAAATAAAGGATTTCGTTGTAGAATCCTAAAATAAAGTACTTACTTTTTTTAAGTACTTGCTAATCTAGTTATCCACCTATTCACACATCTTTTCTTTTATCGTAATTTCACTTGTAAACAAGGCCAGGCCATAATCTATATCAGAGCAAATTTCCTCTTTAAGATATTTAATGCAATGAAAAATTAAAGCATGATTCCCCGTAGGGATATGTACATAAAGGGAATCCATAGATAATAATAATAATGCTGTTCGGACCTGTAGTTTACCTATATACAGGTTAGGGAAACTTTTATTTTATTTTATTATGCCATTAAAGGAGAGAATACCAATTTAAGAGTCGTTTACTCCTGCAATTAAAAAAAAATTCTAGTTAATGGTTCCAATTTGTTCTGAATTTTGCAGTCTGTGACTGGAAATCCACTTTTGCTCCTTTGCCATTTCAATAGAATAGAAAAAAAAAGAGGTTTTAGTAAGAAAATATGGATGAATACTTGTTCTTTTCTCGATTTTAGATCGGATTTTTTGGCGGCATGGCCAAGTGGTAAGGCAGGGGACTGCAAATCCTTTATCCCCAGTTCAAATCTGGGTGCCGCCTGATCAATAAAATACTTAGGATTATAGTACTAATCAAACTCAAAAATTTCGTACCCTCATAAGTTGAGGCAAGATAATAACTAGGTCTGGCAATACTGGATTTTGAGAATCCATACCATAACCATGGTTATATCCTCAAACGAGGCTTTGTTTTGGTGGCAGTGACCCAGGGAACTCCCAACAGAGATGAGGTAGCGTTTCCTTATTTTTTTATTAATTTGAATTGATTCGGGAATTTAAAACTTCCAAAGGGCCCTAAGTCTTTTTTCAATCTAAGATTGAAGAAGGGACTTTGCGAAGAAATAGCAATATACTTCGTACATCTTATGCTACCTACATACACTAAAGTAAAGGCTACTGATTCTGTCCAGAATCAGATTGAATAGTCTGATCAAAAATCAATTTCGGAGTTGTGGAGTGGATAAGGTCTCCTCACTCTTTCATAGAAAGAGAGAAAGTGGGGCAGTAGGGTTTAGGTCAAAAATAAATATGGGTATGGGTAAAGTAGGTATCCAATTTTTTTCTTTTTTAAGGAAAAGATATATGTATCATATTTATACTTAATACTCTCCTATTTTACCAGAAATCATATAAGAATTTGATAGGAGTAAATTCCTTTAACTGATTCATTTATAGTCTTAGAGCATAATTTTGACTCTGTACCCTTAATTCCGCTATGATTATTGATCAATAGTAGAATAATTCCTTCATAGAAATAGGAGACATAATTTACATGGATATAGTAAGTCTCGCTTGGGCTGCTTTAATGGTAGTTTTTACATTTTCTCTTTCGCTAGTAGTATGGGGGAGAAGTGGACTATAGAGATACTACTAATTGATTGAGTAGTCGAATTGTAGTATCAACTCTTTTCTTTAATTGATCATTTAATTTTGTATTAATCATTTTGCCAAACTTTATTTTTTATCTCCTTTTTTAGTTTTGTTTCACTCTTGTAAAAAACTCTTTTAAGAAAGAGTAGTTCTATTCTACTATGTTTCATTCTACTATAATAGAAAGAAATAGAATAAATAGAAAGAAATAGAATAGAAAGAGCAATTATAGTAATTAAGAATTTCTACTAGAAGTGACGAGTAAAAATCAAATTCTTTACACTTTACATAAGAAAATTAGACTTTCTTACATCAAGCTATTTACAACATATCGCACATTTTCAATTTATACTCTTTTATTATTCTTAGAATTTTTTGATTGTGACTTGCTTGAAATTAAGTGGATGCAGTGAAAAAAGAAGTTGAATTAGATTACTATTTCAATCTACTAATCTATTAATCTATTCTATGTAGATTCAAGATAATATAATAGAAAGAATCTAAAGTGTCGTAGAAAAAACTATATGTAGTTCTTTCTACCACACTTTAGGATTCCAACCAGATCCTTTCATTTAAGACTTGGATTTTTATTTTCTTTAATCCCTTTTTCATTTCTTCAATGATTAATTGGAATTCCAATTAATCATTTTGGCTGGCTGTTTTTACATAAATAATAAGTAAAAAGGCAGTAGGAACTAGAATGAACAATGCAGTAGCAATAAAAGCGAGAATATTTACTTCCATAACCTCTTTATTTTTTTTTTCACAATAACTCGGGATGTAATCCCATGGAGAGGAAAAAGGTGTATACCTATAAATTCAAGGGGAGGGCTTGCATTCTGATAATACTGAATCAATTCAATATTATTAATATAGGATCTATCAAATCAATTCATGGTTGATAGTGGAATAATATAACATAGGAGGATCCCTTATCCATACTAAGACCAAAATTGGTTTTTTGATTGGATTCGGAACCCTCTATTTTTCATCCTTTTTGACTTTTGCTTTTCTATATATATATATGTAGAGCCAAGAATCTTTCTTATCGAATTCCCCTTCCTTTTTCTTATTTGTTATAGTTATACATACAATTATGTATGTATGTATTATATAACCGACTTTCTCTGGGTCACATAGACATCCAATAAGCAGTAGAAGTAGAAATGAGATGGATCTTAAATAAAAAAGATCCAATATTTTAATTTAGGAAAAAGAGCGTTTGCTTGGTTTTTATTTTATTAGGTTACTGTCAATATCTGCTTTTTGGGTCTAAAGATGAGAGCAGATTCATAAAAAAAAAAGATTCCTATACAGCTCTCTTTTTATTGAGATGAGAGCTGCGAAATAAAAAAAGTAAAGTAAGGGTTCTGCATAGATATTTGATCTTGCCTTTTGCCCCCCTTTTTCAGGGAAATTCTTGATGAAAAAAAGGAAAGATGAATTTTTCCATTCATTGAACCCTAGTTCGGGACTGACGGGGCTCGAACCCGCAGCTTCCGCCTTGACAGGGCGGTGCTCTAACCAATTGAACTACAATCCCTGCGGGGTGTATGGCATACCTATTCTTAAATAGAACCCTAAGAAGATTCGTCTGTCGTACTCTAAGAAATAGATGAATCATATACTACTACACCCACATAGGATATGTGGGTATAGTGAGAGTGGCATAACTAGTATGCCGCGATTTTTTATCGCTAAAAACAACTGATAATCCACCTTTCAATAAGAAAAACTGTTTTCTTTGTATTTGTAAGAAAAGAATCAGAGAGATATGGCTTAGAAATCAATTTTCCCCCTCTTTTCTCTTTATCCTTTATTTCTATGGATCAGATATTTATTTTTATGGAAGAATAAAAAAGATTTAGTTCATATTCACGAAGCCCTAGATTTTTGGGCCGAGCTGGATTTGAACCAGCGTAGACATATCGTCAACGAATTTACAGTCCGTCCCCATTAACCGCTCGGGCATCGACCCAGGAAGAATTTATTCTAGGGTTTTTTATAATCTATGATTAACCTCTTTTTATAATACTCCCTACCCCCAGGGGAAGTCGAATCCCCGCTGCCTCCTTGAAAGAGAGATGTCCTGAACCACTAGACGATAGGGGCATCACTAGACGATAGTGCTATATAAAAATAAAACCACTTGTCATTATACTATAATGATAGTATGAGCAGTTTTTTGGAATTGTCAATATACTCGAATCGAAGAGTATAAATAGATCAAAGCAAAGAGTCTTTCCTACTTTTCTATTATGCTTTCATAGGATTTTATTTTTAGTTCATGGTTAGGTTAATTCACGGATCATCCCCTGCTTTTTAGGGAAATTCCTTTTAGTTTTAAAGGATATAGAATTAGTTTTAAAGGATATAGAATAAGAATAGATTAATAAAAAGGATTCTAGATTAGTTCAGTACAGATATTGATTTGATTGTTCTAATAGAAAAAAGAGTCCAATTTCATTTATTTTTTGCAATTTAAACTCTGTGCTTCGTTTAGTGTTCAGACTGAAAATATAGGCATCTCATACTAAACGAAGTCATAAAATTCAATAAAAAACAGAGACATTAAAAAAAAAAAGAAAAAAAGTGAATGAATTTAGTAGAAAAGTACTGTATCGGATTCGAACCGATGACTTCGGTCTTGCCGTGGTATTACTCGACCACTAAGGAAAAGCCCTTTATCGGATTTGAACCGATGACTTATGCCTTACCATGGCATTACTCTACCACTGAGTTAAAAGGGCTTTTTATTAGAAAATTAGCCACTTTCATTTCCCATTATAGATCTACTCTACTGCATAATGTACATAATATATACATATATATCTATATATGTAGAGATTTTATTTTCTACATTGAGATATAGAAGTTTATTCATGATGAGGTTCAAAAAGGCCAAAGGGGCAATAAGAACTTCTGTTAAAAAAATGGTAGACTTTGTTTTTTTCTCTTTAGCCTATTCACTTCTCACATGCTCAGAATGTTCTGCAGAATTAGGACTTTTTTCTTCTATTGGCTGATCTTATGATGAGAACCCATTTATGTTTTATTTCCCTTAATTCTAATCGGGGGGTATAAAGGAATTCGCCCTCTTCATATACCCATATGGCTGGGTATTGTATTAATTTTTAGTGATATACTTCTTATCTGTTTTGGTGCGAGATTGAAACAATTTTTCACAGGCATTTCTTGGAAAAACCAAGAAGTTCAAAACTTTTCAATTTTTTAGTTTTGGACGGATTTTTTGCAGCAATTTTCAACGGGTACCCTTTGGAATTGGAAATAGTACTTTAATATTATCCAAAAGGCGTATTTTGAACAAACTATATTGGAGTTTTATCAACAATTTTATTTTAAAAAGTGGGCAGTCAAATTTGTACTGCAGAGTATAAAAATTTTTCTACAGCACAAAAAAGAAAAGGAAGAAAGGGATTGATGGGTACTGTTATCTTTTAGTGTATATTGTAGGAATAATCAAACTATAGAATACAAAGAATACGATCCTAATCGAAATGCATACATTTGGTTCATATGCTGGTGGCGTGGTAAGAAGAGATTTCTTTTACAGACTAGAGAGGGGCCATCTAAATCCTAAATTAAAGACCTGCGATTGAAGTACCAACTGCTCACTTTTCCCCGTAGGGGGGATTAGCTTCCTCCTCGAATGGCTACCCTTGACAAAGGGTAGTGTTGGTATCATAATTTACATGTAGCGGGTATAGTTTAGTGGTAAAAGTGTGATTCGTTCTATTAATAACTTAATAACTGAATTTGAAATGATATACTTAAGGCATCCTTAAGTTTTTTTATATTCATATTCCGATGAAAACTTTAGTTCTTATAAAGGGTTTAATCCTTTTCCTCTCAATAGCATATTGAGGAAGAATATACATTCTCGCGATTAGTATCCAAAGACTAATGAAATTTGCATCCAAAACACAAATTGGATTATGAGTACAGAGGCGCGAAGCATAATTTTGCATTGGATTAAGTATTCCAATTGAATAAATATGAGTAAAGGATCTATGGATGAAGATACAAAAAAGTTTATTTCCAATCGTAACTAAATCTTCTTTTAGTTAAAAAAGAAATGGAAGCGCAATAGCTAAAAAACGATAGTTTTGGTTTACTAGAACCATCAGGATATTGTTTCAGCTCGGTGGAAACCCAACTCTTTTCCTCAGGATCTCTCTTGAATGAAATTAAGGAACGAAGTAAGTAGATTAGATAGATATTTAGGAGAATTTCTATCTCCTACTCTATAGGGATCATCTAGAAAGCGGAGAACTTTGGTTCCATTCAGACAGAAAAGCTAACATAGATGTTAAGTGGTGAGAATAGCCATAAAGGAGCCGAATGAAATCAAAATTTCATGTTCGGTTTTGAATTAGAGACGTTAAAAATAATCAACCAACGTCGACTATAACCCCTAGCCTTCCAAGCTAACGATGCGGGTTCGATTCCCGCTACCCGCTCCATTCTGTATAAAAAGACTATTCTATTTGTCTAGACATGGTAGAGATTTGTATTCAACCTTTTTCGTCCACCTGTTTTTGGCCCTACAGAGCGGAGTAGAGCAGTTTGGTAGCTCACGAGGCTCATAACCTTGAGGTCACGGGTTCGATTCCCGTCTCCGCACTTAGCAGTCCATATAAATAAATGGATTATTCTATTTGTATAGATATGGTAAATTATACAGATATGGCAGAGGGCTATATCCAACCCTTTTTTTTATTCAGCAGGCAGAAAAGAAAAAAAAAAAATAAAAGAAAGGCACTATTCCCCTTTAAAAGCAATTTTCTCTTGTTTGTCTCGGTGAATCCCCCGTTTAGGGCACCCTCTTGGCAAGTTCGATTTTCGCCCCCGAAGCACTCTTTTTTTTTGAGTCGAGTGGAAAGGATAAGATAGGAAGGGATACGGTACTAGACTAACAACTACTTAATTTATTATAAGTAGTTAATCAACTAGACTGAATTTTTTATCATAGTACCTTACTAAAACTAAATTAAACTGGCGAGCGACGGGAATCGAACCCGTACCTTCTCCTTGGCAAGGAGATGTTTTACCATTGAACTACGCTCGCTACGGCCTATA